GATTTATAAAGCAGCCCAGTACGTCTTAAACGGACGAAGGGCTAAAAAATTTAAAGAAAAATCTTTTTCTAAATCTATTATACAAATCTGAAGATGAACCTACATAAGATTTACCATTAACTAGGTTAGTTCACATGTAGATACCCATTTTATTTCGATTATCTTTAAGAATATCTACTTTAATAATATCTGCATTAAAATAAGTAATAAGAGGTGTTATAATATAGGTTTAATACTACTATAATGTTTTTTTTAATTTAAATTTAAACCCTTATTAAAGTTAAAATATCCGGTAGTACAAGCTATATTAATATTAATTAATATTATTTTAATTCCTCATATCCCGTAGGGATAAAGGGTTGAAAATATAACTTTCCCGTTATTAATTATTAATACATTTACCATAAGACTAAGCAGGATTTGCACCTGTCAACAAACTTAACTTTTAATCTAAAAAAATAATTATCGTAAACTAGTATTTTTTTGTCTAGCAATTTCATCATTACCTTTGCCTAAGATAGGACTCGAACCTACAACCAAAGAAGCTTCAATTCTCTGCTCAACCAATTGAGCTTCTCAAGCTTATATTAAAAATTTAATTTTAATGCCCTTATCGCGGAGCGATGTCAGGCAAAATACTTTACTTTTTTTTTTATTATCTGACCTTACCTTACAACCTTATCCCATTATCACGGTGTGATATCACATCCCTCTTCCCCCTCTTATCTCTTCGAGATATCGGGGGGAAGAGGGAATAGAAATAAACATACAAAATTACTATGGAGATATTAGGAATCGAACCTAAGATAACGATATGCAAAATCGCAGTTTTACCAACTAAACTATATCCCCTTTCTTTTTTTTTTTTTACACAACGATGGATAATTTAAATTAAATAAAACTAAATCTTTAGCTATAATAGTCATTATATTTATTCCATATATTGAAAAAAAATTTTTTTTATCCGAGAGACGACTTGAACGTCCACGATTATTCATCAACAAAGCTTAAGTTTGCACTGTCTACCAATTCCAGCACTCGGATTAAGGCTAAAGTGACTTGAACACTTATAATGACCGTTATGAGCAGTACACTTTACCATTAAGTTATAGCCTCCTAAAATTATACATACAAATTATTTTTAGCTTATCAAACTAAATAATTATAATCCCTCTTATTTATCACGAAGCGATATTAGGCAAGTAAGGGCTAGGGATTTTCCCCTTATTCACTAGGAGATATCAAAGAGATAAGAGAGGGATCAGAGAAATTAAACAGTATAATAGTTAAACCAAAGAGTAACATAAGCCGGCCCTCAGATCTAACCCCCCCCTTTTTTCCCTTTTATCTTGCTTTCCCTTCTTACCCCTCTTATCTCGAAGAGATAAGAGGGGTACAAAGAGATCAGTAATATTAGGGGTCAGGGATTTTATTACATAGCCTGTTTATTATACTGTATGCGGACAAAGGATTCGCACCTCTATCATTTGATCATGAGTCAAATATGTTACTATTACACTAATCCGCATAAATTTTAGATTAGACGGGATTCGAACCCGCGATAGTGGCATTGAAAGAGCCATGTCGTACCATTTGACCACTAATCCTAAGAGTTATAGTAAATAATAGCCCAATGCAAGTATCGCACTTGCTTCTATTGATTACAAAACAATTGCATTACTTTTATGCTAATCAGGCTCAGTATTATACGAGCATTTTTTTCTTAATACCCTGTTCACACTATAATATATTGTGTTGTCTCTCTTCCTATTCCCTTATCCCATAATCCCTTCCATCCCCTTTATCACGTAGTGATATCAGGGGAATAGATAAGGGATTATGGGATGTGATATCACGTAGTGATAAAGAGGATATGTGGGGGAAAATTACAATATATAGGGTAATATTCGTGCCCTTTCCCGTGTACCCCGGATATCTCGAAGAGATAAGAGGGGTAAGAGAGGAATCAGGTAATATATTAACAACAAGATGCTTCATGCGTTTAGCACAATAAATGATATATGATATAAATAAAATATTTAGTTACTTATAAAATTAGTACTTTATTCCTTAAAATCTCTAGATTCTTACAAATAAAGCCTATCTTCATAATTTAGCCCAATTAAGGCAAGATTATGTTTGTAATGTTATATTACGTATATTTAAGAAATATCTTAAGGTAAGCTTCGTGCCTATATGCTTTCAGCACTTATCTTTGACTAACATAGCTTTCCTGCCGTGCCTATACTATCATAACTACTCAAGTGAAAGTAGGTTAGTCTTTAAATCCCTTACTAAAAGTAAGAGGAAAAAACAAGACATATAAACAACAGGTAAACCAGAGATTAATAATTTTATTATTTCAATATTAATAAATTAATATACCAAGTTCCTTTCGTACATAGGTTATTCCTTATTATATTCTAATTCCCTCTAGAAGATAGAAACCATACTGTCTCACGACGTATTTAACCCAGCTCATGTAACTTTTTAATCGACGAACAGTCGTACCCTACATAGTTTCTGCATCCATGAGGATAAGTTAAGCCGACATCGAGGTGCCAAACCGCGCACTCATTTTGCACACTCTTGCGCAAATTAGCCTGTTCAACTTGTTATCATAAATTTTATTTATTTATTTCCATTTTTTACAAAATGGTTCAGACTATATCTTCATTTTTCTTTTATGTATATTCATGCCATCTCTTCCCCTCATCCTTTTTAGCTTATTTCCCTCTGATATCCCTTTATCACGTAGTGATAAAAGGGATAAGGGGATTCGCGATATGATAGAAAAGGGGACAGAATAAATTACTGCCAAAATATAAATAGCCTGTTGTGTCTTCTATATTAAAAAAAAATAAAAAAGAAGGCAAAAAACTATTTACCACTAAATCAACCTCTTACTGCAAAAGATCCTATACGACGTTTAGAACTTCATCTAGATTTTTCAACATTTGAATCCATATAACCTCTAAAAACTACTGCTGATAATCCTTTAAATGATGAATCTATGTTTTTTAATCCACCTTTTCATTTTAACTTGTATACAGCTCTATCAGCTCTATAACGTTTAGTTAATCTACCTTTAACGATTAATCTAGCACCACCCATAGCTTTATATTTTATATTTTCAAAAATAATATTACGCAAGTTTGAGTAATAAGCTTTATTTAGGTCTCCCGAGGAGAAAGAAGATATATTATCTTTTGAGTTTTTAGTTTTTAAAGGTACAATAGATTCCATGGTATCATTAGAATTGTCTAAAATAGTTTTATAATATATATTATATAATAATTTATTTAAATTATCTTTAGAGTTTATGTCTTGTTCGGATAATTTATTTAATATATGATTTATATTAATATTTCTATATTTATTGTCTATTAACTCTCTATCCACTTGTTTTTCTACTCTTCCTCTTTCTATAATAGTATTTACCTTAGGTAAAGCAACTTTAGAAAGCAGAGAATTTATTCTACGCATTGGACTAGATTTAAGTTTTCTTAATTTTATTGTTAATATTTCAGTAAATATATCAGTATTATACGCTATAGACTTTAAATTAACTATATTAAATTCTACTTTTTTACCATAGTATTTACTTATTGATTGGCTTAATTTAGATAAAAATTTTTCTTCAAATTTATATTTGTTTAAACTTAATTTCAATTTTAATCTTCTAAAAGTAGAAAAAACTTTTTTTACTTTTTTGAAGAAACGTTTATTACGCATATAATATAAGAAATTTATCTTTCTTAAACTATCATTAACATTAAATTTTAATAACAATGATAAAGAATTATTTATACTTTCTGATCCTCTCTCTTCCTTCTTCCCTCCATGTGGGATCTGAGAACTATGAAGAGGTGTATCAATTAAATTAGAGCTTTTACTCTCTTTTGACACATAAGAAAGAAAATTCATTCATTTATCTGTCATAAAGCTAATTCTATTTTTTAAACCAAAACCTAAAATTTTTTTTATTTTTTGGATTCTTTTTAATAAAGATAATCTTTCTTTATTAAAAACATAAAGAGTAATTATAGCTTTTTCGTTAGTATGTTTAATTTCAGCTTTACTTACAAATATTCTATTTAAAGATTTACGTTTAGTTCTACGTGATATATATTTATGCTGTAAAAACTTATTATTAAAGTATAAACTAAAATAACCTCTTATTAAAGAATTTATATTTAAATCATAAATAGGGTAATTTATATTATTTTTAGGTGAATAATTATAAACAGTGTTTTTTCATTCTTTAGAAACGGGAGGTAAATACTTAGTTTTACCTACATCATTTTCTACTATATTAAAAGGCACTAATTTATAATTAGTATTTATTTTTTTAGTGAAAATAAAAGGAGAATTATACTCCACATTAGAATCAATTTGTTTTGCGGATGAATTATTATTTTTTAAATTTAACATAATTTTATTTATTTTATAAAAAAAAATATTTTTTTTATCTATACATTAAGAAAAATGTTGGGTTTTATACAAGGTTTATTGTTAGCATACTCACCTATTAGTCGTTGAACGGTTTTGTTTCTTCTTTAATTTTTTGCCTTTCCCATTTGTACCCCGGATATCTCGAAGAGATAAGAGGGGTAAGAAGGGATCAGACAGAAAATACTTTGCTAAAACAAATTTCGCTTCAAATTTACTTAGATTAAGCAGTAGATAAAACTAATGCTTGGTTAAGTTATTTTTGAAATTTACCCAATTAAAATCAATGATTTTCGTCCCGCCTTCTTTATTTTCGTATCTTTTCCTATTCCCCTCTGAAGAGGGGAAAAATATCTCTTTATCTATTCCCCCATCCCCAAAGGGGAAAGGGGGGGGATAGTAGTGATATCAGAGATAATAGGAAACCAAGATAAAAATAAATAAGGGAACTAATTAAACATTGAAGGACAAACATCCCTAGCGTAGCTTTTCCAATAATCCAAGACCTTTCCTTTTTGTGTCTTGTGATCCTATGCCCCGCTTACGCGACTGTAAGACTTGTTGGTGGTCAAACAGTAAAGCAAGATTTAGCCATTAAACTTGGTAAGTATTATACATAACCTATCGTAAAAAAATACGATAACTAATAAGATATTAGAATAATTCGTAATATCTCATCTACAACTAATTTCACCATAGTTAAAATCTTACCTAACGATAAAAATTGCTTCTCATTAATACCCTGTAAGTCTATACTTTTATAAGTATCTAAATACAGAAAAGCAAAATATTAGACATTTTACTGTCTAGCTTGTACATCAATACATAAATATGATAGAGTATAGCATAATGCTATCTACTATTACAAACAAACAAAAATTAATATTTTTGATTCTGTGATATATCTGTTAGCTTACGCTTACCTCTTAGTTCCCTAAAGAACTAAGAGATATAAAAACAAATATAAAACATAGTTGGACACTCCCATTTACTCTTTGTGGGGTCTGTGCCCCGCATAAACTGTCTCCTAGCAATTTTTCCTTTCTAAGGTTACATTCTTTTCTTTTTAGGAAAAGAAGGGGATTAAATAACCCTCACAATACGATCCCCAAATAAAGGTATTACATTTGAATCTGATCAATTACCTTATTTACTGAAATTTGTCCCCAACCATACCTAATAATTAGTAACAGTAAAGCTGCATAGGGTCTTCTCGTCTAACTAGAGGTAAACTGTATCTGCACAGTTATGCCAATTTCACTGAGTCAATCATAGAGACAGCTGTTGTATCGTTACATCATTCATGCAAAGACTGCATTTAACAGTCAAGGTATTCCGCTACCTTAGGACCCTCACGCTAAGGCCGCCATTAACCGGGGGTTCCTACAGTACCAAACTTTTTAAAGTTAGTTATTTTCGTTAGCCAGCCGGCACCGGGCAGAAATCACACTCTATACTTAGACTTAAGTCGTTATGCAAAGTGCTTTGTTTTAATTAAACAGTCGTACAACAATATTTCATGCTTCTTCCATCTTAACCGTTTTAATATTTAAATATTAAAACGGTACAACTGAGCCCTCCTTATCCCGAAGTTACGGTAGTTAGTTTGCCGAGTTCCTTTATGATTGTTAGCTCATTTACGCCTTCGTATTCTCTACTAGCTTACTTGTCACAGTTTCTAGGTACGGTTTTTTTTCATCTTGTCTAATCCTTCCAGGTTGTGGAAGGGACCTAGTAAACTCATTCATGAGTTTAAAGATATATTACTTATTTTTTCCAGCACACTTTCCACTTGAAAAATGTTGTCATTTAAGTAATAAGATTTTCTCATCGTTTCAACCTTTGGAAGTGAAAACTTAGAGGCCGTTACTTTAAATAAAACCATAAGCTTTAGGCGGATTTTCGAGGGACCTTGGATAGAGCTTCGCCACTATCCTTAGTCAACTAAGCCTCGAAATTTCTTTTTGTTACTCATGTCACCATTCTCTCTTGAGTGTAATGTAAACGCATTTATTATAAAATAATAGGAATGCTTCATGTTCACTCAATGTTCTGCTACCCCAGTAAATGAATATAATATTACATCTATTATATTCAAATATGGACAAGGTATCGGTACATTATTTAGATCCGTTAAATTTTCGATGCCTTTAAAAATTAACAAGCGCTCTGTTACGAGGTCTTTGAATTATGGCTGCTTCTAAGCCCATCTCCTTGTCGACTTAAATAAAGACTTTCTTAATTTCACTTAATAATAATTTCGGAACCTTAACTCTTGTTCTGGGCTGTTTCCCTTTTGACATACACGCGAATCCATGTTTATGTACTAATTAAACATGGATCTTCTCCCTAAACAGTTCATTTTTTGAACTATCCATTTAGACAACAGGTTATAATATACATTATTAATGCTTTATATTCCTGGCTTCTTTTCTTTAATATCGAAGCTAAAGTAATTTTATATAAATTTGATTGTACCTATTTATGTGTATATACTGCCTACTTATCTTCTGAAACACGATAAAGTCCTTTAACAAGACTTCCTCTATTAATTGCGTTTCGTATAGCTTGTCTTTTTACATCTAAATACTGTCCTGCTTCAGTTAAAGTTGAAAAACTTATTACTTCATTAGTTTGAGTATTTAAAATTGAGACAGATACTCCTTCACGTGCCAAAGTTTTAGCTTTTATATTAGCTAAAGCTTCAGATGAAAGAGGATTATTTTTTTTATAGTTGGTTGTAGCAAGAGATAATTTATCTTTAGTTTCTTGACTAACAACCTTACCTAAATGAGTTAAAGATAAAATATCTTTATGTTCCTGTGAAATCTTTTTTAGTTTAAACAAAGCAATATTTTCTGGGCTATGTTTAAAACCTAACAAAGAATAAGCACGTGTTAAAACATTATACTCAGGTATTAATAAATCCAAATAATACTGTTCTCTTACAAGTAGCTCATCTGCTTTGCAATACTCTAAAATTTCTAAATTGAAATTTTCGTATCCATATTTTAGTAGAGCAGCATGTATAGGTCTAGGATTCCTATTTAATTCACTTTTTTTGTAGTAATCTCCTACTCTTTTTGAGAGATTTAAACCACTACCTACATAAGTATTATTATTTAATGTATTCACTCAACGATAAATTCCGGATTCATTCTTATTTTCAGTAAGAATTATATTTTTATTTAACAATGCGTTTTCATAACATTTGATTGGAGTTACATTTATATTATTATAACTTGAATAATTTTTTATTGCCCCATGGGCATGAAATAGATTATTTTTTGTGACTTTTATTTTTGAATGTTTTTTTTATTTAAGCCAGACAACTTAGTGTTCGTCTCATTCCAAACATGGGTCATGAATATGTTTGAATATTCAAGCTCATCTCTCAGATTTCTAGAGTCTCCCCTAGATCCGGCTAAATAATACTTTTAGCAAGTTGTTAAACATCTACTTTTACAGTACCTTAATCTATTAACACTACCTATAAAGGGGGTCAGCCTTTATAAGTCAGTTACCCTTCGAAAGATAGTCGCCTGTCGTATTAAGTCTTTTGTAAAAGCCGGCTTCTTATCTAAATTTATATATATTGAATAAAATTACTTTATTGCCATTGCATCCTTTCGAATGAGGCCTGACTATATCTTAAGCTTGCGCCAACCAACATCTAGTCGATGAACTGCACACCTAATTAAGGTGCTTGGCTGCGGATTGCCCATTATACTTTCGTATATCAATCTTGATTTTACCATATCACGAGTCATTACCTGTGCCACAAACTATGTTACCATGTTTGCTTGGTTAAGATTGCTTTAGGGTGTTCCCGCAATTTGATGGTTTATAGCAGAAGGTTCACTTCTACAAAAAGGCTGTATATACAACCTTATCATTCTATGTCTGATAATTCAAGATTCATCTTTGCCATTTCGAGTCTACAAACTCACCGATAAAATCTTTACGATCCCCCGATATGTACAAAGTAAGATGTGAATTTTACTATAAGAAAACCTACAATAAAATTTATTACACCTTGTCTGAGATGAAGTTCTGTACCTGCTAAGATGTTACTTAAATTGCCTACTATTATAGGTTTCGCAGAAAACCAGCTATCTAGGTCAGTTTTGTCTTTCACTATACTTACCACAATTCTTCCGATATTTTTGCTACAATAACCGGTTCGGACTTTTATAATCCTGATTGTGGTAAGATCACCTAGCTTCGGGTCTAACTTTAGACACTAATTCATTTGATTGATCATCGTTTTAACTACGCGTGTTTTACCGCTCGCATCTAATGTTAACTTGGTGACCCATTATGCAAAAGGTACGCTCTTACTTTTTTACTAGCTTGAGCTGCTTATAAAACTACTATTTCAACTCCCGTTCCCTCACGGTACTTTTCTCTGTCGCTTATGTATTATATTTAGCCTTAGAGGAAGGTTCCCCTTAATATTCAAACAGGTTTTCGTCCATTTTACTTATTAATATACTTACTTATTCCCCGAAGGGATTGTATATAGGCTAGTCTACTTTCATTCACACTAATCGTAGAATCTCGTTTGATTTCTTTTCCTGAAGCTACTAAGATATTTCAATTCGCCTTCGTTTATTACTTAATTTCTCTAAGAGTTTATATGTAAATTATACATAATTTCAAATTACTCTTTAATACATAGCTAGGGATCCCTAATAGTTTCTTTGTATACTTATATTTTTATAAATATTTTTCTATATCTAATACACTATATCACTAAGAATTTTTTATTTCGGATTATTATGATTCGAACATAACTACTTCTCAACCCAAATGAGACGCCTTACCAACCCGGCCCTAATCCGTTTTATTTTAGAAATAATATTACAAGAGTACTCAGACTTGAACTGAGAATTTGGAGGTTGAAGCTCCCTATTTTACCATTAAACTATACTCTTTATTCCTCACTTTTCGAGCCCTTTATCTATTTATTTAGTAAAATATGTAGGATATGAAGACAATATCTTGGATATAATGCATAATCCTGTATATAATGCATAATCCAAGGTAAGTAGGAAAAGTATATTTAAGTTACGGAAAAGAGGTGATTCGAACACCCAGGTGTAATTATACACAATATTTAGCAAATACCTTACCTTACCTATGGAAACCTTTCCTTAATAAAATTCATATGGTGCCGGAGGCAAAATATATTTTCGAACTAGAACGGATTCGAACCGATATCTACTTCTGTGACAGAGAAGCCCTTTACCAATTAAGTTACTAGTTCCCTTTATCCCTTATATCCCGTATACCCATAGCGATATCCGAGCTATCGGGTACCAGTCTCATTATCTCTTTCATCCCCTTTATCACTACGCGATATCAGGGGAATAGATAAGGCACTAGTCTGGGTAAACTTGTTTTTTATGTCCTTTCCTATTCCCCATTTACCCCCGGATATCGCTACTAACTATTAGATAAAGGGGGGTACAAGGGAAAAGGGTATCTCTTTATCTCTTTATCACTAGTGATATCCGTAATATCAGAAATAAGAGGAGATAAGGCAAAAAAATTAATTATTAAGTTATAATCCTTTTCTTCTTGCCTTATTCTTTCCTGGGTATCCCTTCCCCTCGAGCCCCCCGATATCTCGAAGAGATAAGAGGGGGAAGAGGATGATGATATTAGGATACCAATAAAAGCACCAGAATAAAATAAAAGAACTTTATATTAAATATAAAATAATACTGTTACGGCCAGTCGAATTCGAATCGACACCTTTCGATTGGAAGTCGATAAGTCTACCATTAACCTATGGCCGCTCGTTTATATAGGATATACAAGATTTGAACTTATATAATGATGATTAAAAGTCATATGCATTACCATTATGCTAATATCCCTCCTCGTGTCAGAGACAATTTAAATTATTTGAGGCAGAATAAAAAAAAACTATTTCTTCCCAAATTACACTTTATTTTTTTTTTACTTTGAGAATTGGGCAGAGCCCAATTCTCAGCCACCACATCCTTCTCCCCCCCCCCCTTATCTTGTAGTGAGATCAAAGAGTAATAGGGGTCATTAATATTAGGAGTATACTACTTTAGCTTTGTCTAAAGATAATACACAAGATAAAAGACTCGTATTTTAACCTATTTATCTTTTTTATCACCACGTAATATCAGTGATATCAAGGGAGGCTAAATTATAAAGAATATAGCATTTAATCCTTCCCTTTATTTCTTTATCCTTTTTACCGCTAGCGATATCCAGGTATGAGGGATATCAGGGGGGGGGTATTGGGCGGAGCCCAATCATACGCACAACCTGTGTTTATTTTTAACCTATATTAATATTTATATTGTACCTAAAATAAATACAAAAAAAAATAACCATTTAGCCCCTAAGATGAATCGAACATCTATCATGATATTAACAGTATCAAGCTCTACCATTGAGCTATAGAGACTTATAATTTATTGCCCCCTTATTCTTAAGGATATCAGGGCACGATTCACTCTTTTATCTTCCTTATCTCACTTATCCCCTGTATCCCTCATATCCCGTCGCCGCTTGCTTTGCCTTCGGCGATGGGATATGGGAGGAAGCGTAGTAAAAAAGGGGAGGGCCAAAGTGCTTTAGCCTATTATCCCGTAAAGGTAGGTGATATTAAGGGTACCTGCAATAAATTATAAAAATTAGATCATGTAAAGTTTAGGAAACAAGAGATTCGAACTCTTAAAAGCCTATAGCTACTGAGTTTACAGCTCAGCCCTTCTTACCAATAAAGGAACTTTCCTTTTTAAATTTTTGTTTAATTTTATGATTCCCGTGCAACTTCCACTACTGAGATATTACTTACCTTTTATTAAATACCTACCATTTAAAATTTTACTGTTTTTTCCTTTTAATTTATTCATAATAGTGGAATTACTACAATTTAACGCTAAAGCCGCATTTCTGGCTGAAGGGTAAGAAGTTGTAACTCCATTATTTAAATCTGTTACTAATATGGTAACAGCAGTAGGAGAAAATGAGCTCATTTTCATACGGGTAGTATGTGATCTAACGAATGGAGTTCTATTTTCAGTAATATTGTCAAATATACGTTGAAGTTTATTTGTAGTTAATTCTAATTTTTTTACTTTTTTTTCTAATCAGTTTAAAACAAACTCACTGAAAACTATTTTATTAGCGGAAGAATTAGAATTTTCTTTATATAATCTAACCATTCATGCATATTTAAGTTTAAAACGGGTAGAGTCCTTAGTTACACGACCTAAACTAGAGCCTGCTACAAGGCAAATATTATATGTAGGTTTTAGTACATCGAAATAATAATTTTCTCTTTCAATAATTATATCTTTTTCGCAGTATTCTAAAATCTCTAGACGAAAATTACTATAACCATTCTTTAATAAAGCTCTATATATAATACTATTATTTTTAAGAGATTCTTTCATTAATCATTTAGGAGAAAAATAATCTCTTAATCTTCTAGTTAAATCTGCAGCACTTCCAATATAGGTTGATCCGTTAATCAAATTAACTCAACGATAGATACCAGACTTCCTGTTGTTTTCTTTATATATTGTTTTTACATCTGCTAAATCCAAATAAACTTTAAAAGGTAATGTATTTTTACTACTATAAAACCGAACTATATAAGGAGACGTGTAACGAAGCATAAATGAACAAGGATTTTTAGAATAAGCATGAGTTACACCTTTATTTCTTGCGTAAAAAGTGCCAAATTCGCCTTTAATGATTGTATAAAAATTTGTCATAAACCTGTTCTGGACTTGAACCAGATACCTATAGAATTCTATATGCATAAGCACCTTTGCACTAGGCTTTTAAATTTTTGTTTAATTTTATGATTCCCGTGCAACTTCCACTACACGCTAAACCCCCACACTATAACTAAAATACCAACTGTATAGTGCCCAGGTACTCTATTATTTATATCTTTCCTCGGACATAAGGGAAATAAGTTAAATGAATTTAACCTATACCGCAAAGTAGGACGATTTAAAAAAAGCCTTGTATAATTTTTTTATCAATTAGGGGTTCTCGACTGTACATTAAGCAGCATTTCAGCCACCCACCCGTGATCCAGTCTGTAGCGATTATATAATTAACCGACGGTCTATAAACAGATGGAGAATGTTTAACCGTTTTCACTAGTGTAACCAGGTAGGAATATACCTAATACCGTTATTTGGTATTCTACTCATTATAATTTCTTCAGAAATTATAGTATATTTCTAATTATATATTGCATATACTGTAAAAGTAGGATTTTAATTATTACATTAAATAATATAATAACCAATTTGGTCCTTGTATTGAGTTGAACCGTATTTCGACTTAACACTAATCAGAATCGCGCATACGAAGAATCCTACTATAACATCTAAACCATATCGTTTACTTAATTATAATAAGAGAGCAAACTTATTGCGCTAACTCCTTTCAGCATGCGACGAGTGGTTAGTACCAATCCGAAGTTATATTCACCGTGACATGGTGATTCACGATTACTAGCAATTTCTTATTCATGCAGCCGAATTTCAGACTGCAATCCATTTCCGAATTCTATCCTATTTTTTGAGATTAGCTTAAACTCGCATTTTTGCTTCTCTTTGTGTAGGAATATGTGGCACGTCTATAGCCCACAATATTCAGGCCATGATGACTTGTCTTATTCCCTTTTGTTCTTACCATTGTAGAGGGGCAGAAAGTGCTCTATTAATTTATTGTAAATAAAGCCGGGGTATTCGTTAATTACACGGTCGGAACCGCAGTTTCATAACATTAACTGAAAACAGCCGTGCAACACTTGTATTATTAAAATTAGAAGCTTAAACGACTAACTTTAATAACATTCAAATTGTGGTAAGGTTTTTCGTGGATCACCGAATTAAATAACATACTTCACTGCTGGGGTCAGAAACGGTCTAGTGATTTCAGTTCCTGCGTTGCCACACTACTCTTGAGGTGAAATGCTTACACTTTCATTTATAAACCAAGTAATATTACCTAATTTATGGCATTCATCATTCTCTGCAAAGACTACTGGGGTACCTAATCCTGTTCGTTCTCTGTGCCTTCGTCCCTGAACGTCAGTTTTTACATAAGAGGTTGCCTTCGCCTTTACCAGTCCCTATGGTATCAACAAATTTCATCTCTACACCATAAGTACGACTCTCCTCACATAAAACTCTAGTAGAGATGTATCCTGTTAGGACATTTACTACCGTCTACGTACCCTTTAAACCTATTTAAGATGAATAACACTAGCCTCTTACGTATTACCGCGACTGCTGGCACGTAATTAGTCAAGGCATAAATATGCATATCGTCATAATCAATATGCAGTTAGAACTTTATTCGACAAACCGATTTAGAGTAAGAACATACTTTTATATCAGTAAATCTTCTCCGTTCTCCGAAGTTGCCAGTTCAGCCGTTAGGCCATTGACCAAGATCCCTCACTGCTGTACTCGCTTGCCTTGGGATTTTTTCGTCCCCAATGTGGTCGATCAACTTTTCAGCTTCGACTACGAGAATTTAGGCTTGTTAAGCAGTAACCTTAACAACAACCTATCTCGGCGACCACCCTATGTCCTCTTAAAGCGGCATAATTACCCTTTTTTTTGTTATGGGGGATTTTTCCCCCTCTTTAAGGCCGGCTCGGGGTCTATACTCACCTGTACACCACTTTTAATAAAATAGAAGCTTACGCCTTATTAAACTAAACGTTCGATTAGCATGTGTCAAGCATTTCGACAGCGTTCAATCAGAGCCATCACCAAACTCACCCATATATATATGCACACATTTATAGTGTGGATGGTTACATCCATCACTATAAATTTTTGGTTCTCTGGATCTTTATACTAGACTCTAGGTCTCGACCAAGAAAAAAAAATAATAAAAAATTTTTTTTTTATTTTTTTTGGGATAAAATCAAGCTATTTCTTGCTAAATATATCTCTCTAAATTATAGTTTTATGTAGGCTTTGCAATGCTCGCTTTTAAATTATATATTAAAGGATAATATTACCATTTAATTAATTTATTCTATTTTCTATTTAAAACCTAAACCTTTTACTTGAAGTAATTATATATACACACATATTGTTTACTATAACTTTCCTTAAATTCTTTTAAAGAATTTAGTTTATTTTTATCTCCAAAATCTAGCAGGGGGCGACCAGTGCCCAGGCGCTGGTTACCCTCGGGACCAGGACCTTTACGGGACCAGTTGCCCTTATATCCGTAGGGATATAAGGTAACTAGTTTTTTTTTTACTAGCTCAGGATCCCTTACCTCCAAGAGACTATAAGGGCCAAGTAAAGAAACTTATTTTTTTACTTAAGCTTTATTCTAACCTATATAATATAATTACAGTAATGTAAATTTGACCTTATTTCTCCCTTATATCATTCCCGGATATCCCGGATCCCTTTGGTGGAGGGGGAAAAGGTAGTGTGATAAAGGAGGAGGACAAATAAACTCAAGTATTACAAAAGATATTTAAACTTATACTTTGATCCCGGTCCCTTATTCTTTTTTTTTTTACTTTTCAAATTTTTATTATGTGATAAAGTGATATCCGTGATATCTGTGATATCAGAGGTAAGAGGCTAGATAAGTGATATAAGATTATGGAGGAATCGAACCCCATAATTCTTCACCTTATTTATTAATAAGACGGGGAATCATATACAAATGTAGACCAACTACATCATAACCTTTAATAAACATAATTAAAATTATGATTACTCGACTTTCATTTTTACTATATTTTACTTTAACACAATTACACTTGCCCTCTAATAGATTGAAGTTATAAAGGAGAACCAAATTGTAAGTTAATTAAGGATAATAAAAATGTAGACCTAGTCCCCTGATATCTCTTTACCTTTACAGGATATGAGGGATAAAGGGGCTTGCCGGTATCTCTAAGATCACCCAGTGATCAAGAGATAAAGGAGAGGAACTAGCCTCTTACGGCTAGTTTGTGATTAGTTAATTTACTTTACTTAATGTAAATCTAAACCGTCTTTAATATAACCACTACTTAATACTACAAAAACTTGAGCTTGTATAAAAGCAATTCCTAATTCTAAACCTGAGAAAGCTATAATGAAAGATAAAGGTACTAATCCTAAAAAGAAGAATATTATACCACTTGTCATTATATTATATGTGAAACCAGCTAAAATGTTTAATAACATGTGACCTGATAAACGTCCACAAATTCATCCTTTTGTTAATAAATCTCCGAAAACTTAAACTAATTTAAACAAATACACACCTTTAAAGGGATTAGTTCTATTTTCTTTCAAGTATAAAGATATACTAGCTTGACGATAGCCTAATGCTCTAGCTGCAGCACCTATAGAAGGATATATTGTAACTTCTTTAGTTTCTACACTAGTAACCTCCACCTTTTTAGATGTTTTTTGAACTTTTATGGCTGCACTAAACGTAGTTTGTGTTGAGCCTTCTCTAGATAAAACTACACTGCTTTCAGGTTGCACCTTTCCTATATTAGATTTTTCAACCTGGCCTTCTGTATCAAGTAATTTAAAAGTATATTTACCTAAAACAGGTTTATCTTGATTTAAGTAAATATAATGTTCGATATATCTTTTATCAATACCTAATGCACGGGCAGCTGCTTTTATAGCGTGGTATGTAGTAGAAGTATTTGTTTCTATGTCAGTTACCTCAACTTTAATTTTCATAGGATGAGATGCTGACATTTTAGCTAAAGTTTCTGGAGATCTTTTAAGAGCAGCAGCGCGCATATTCTCTACAGTAGCTTCTGAATGTTTTCATCCAGACCCTCGAGAAGGGCTTCCAGGTGTTTTTAATATATTATACTCTGGAGAGTATACTTCAAAAAAATGTTTTTCTCTAGACATAAGATTATCTATGTCACAAATATCTAGAATAGTAAGACTAAAGTTATGGTAGCCGTATTTTAATAATGCAACATTTATAGGCATACTATTTTCATTTAGTAATCTATTTACATTATAATACTCTAATAGTCTACGTTTTAAATCCATAGAACTACCTACGTACTTTTTACTATTCAATTTATTAGTTCACATATAAATACCTGATTTACCTTTAATATGGTTAAGAATGTCAAGTTTATCTTTGTCTGCATCCAGAAAAACAACTAAATCTGAAGAACTTGTATAGGAAATATCTTTACATGCTGCACATGAAGCTGAAAACGCTCTAACGCCCAATTTATTGTAACCAAATTTGTATAAATTTATAGTTACCCTTGGTTGATATAATAAACTACGTGGTGAGATAATCTCTCCAACTTTGTTTATATTAATACTATTGGGTAAAACTGAATTAGTATTTTTAAATACACTAGATAATATAAGTCGTTCACAACTTTATCCTTTCTTTAAAGGTATTTATATTGGCATAAGCCCAATAAATAAATCCTTTCTTTAAAGACGGGTCGCACATGTTTGCGTTTAAATTTTACTTTTCTTTATTATATCTAAGCAGCTGTAAGCTCCTAAAAAAAAAATAAATTGTAAAAAAAGATATTAATCTTTATACATAATATTATGTATTTACCCATTTCTCTATTTATGTTGTGATACCGCTACGTATAAATAGAACGTAACCGTAAAAAAACAAAGTAAGAGAAATATAATTAAGGATAGGCTATTGTGGTATCTTTAATCTTGAATTACTTAAATTCTTCCAAGAACCGGATTTCCCGGCGACTAGAGTATACCTTATAGTTATTAATATGTATTCTATTCCTCTCGCTAAATAAGTTATCAAACGATAAAAATAGCCTAATCATAAGTAACTAAAGAACCGTCTACTCGTTGCTCTTTTACAGTAATTGTTTTGTATATCTACCTATCGAAGCAATTATGCTAGTTTAGATTCCTCGTAATAAGTAGACACATATTACTGATTTAGATCCGCGATCACCCATTCCTATTACTAGAATCTCTAATGATATTACTATACCCTGAGTCATTAATCAGGCCAGATAAAAAGTTTCCGTATTATCTTTAGTTATTAGAGCTTTAGGGCTTCCCCGGAATTTGGCTCTTGAACACAATAAGAATAAGTCACCTAACCTCATCTATTTATGTTAGCTGCTAATCTTAACCCTAAAGAAATATTTCTAGCTAAGTAAGAAATAAATTCTATTAATACCAATAAAGGTAATAAAGCTAAAGGACAACCTGCAGGCACTAAAAGAGAAAAGAATACTAAACCATGTTTTTGGAATCCTAATATTGTTGCACCTAAAACTATAGTAAAACTTAAAGAGAAAGTTAATACAAAATGGCTTGTTGAAGCAAAACTATAAGGAACCATACCGATTAAATTATTTATTAAAATAAATATAAATAAAGCGTATATAAATGGGAAGTACATTTGCCCGTTTTTAGGGTTTATTTGATTTGTTACTATGCTATGTATAGTTGCGTATAAAGATTCTTGGCTAATAGATCAGTTATTTCCTACTAATCTGTTGTAATTTGTACTTAAAAGATTAAGAGCTAATATAAATAAACCTCCTAACATTAAGTATAATCCTATGTTAGTTATTGAGATATGTAAGTTCCCTAATATAGGTGCGTCTAAACTTAATAAATCTCTAATTTCAAACTGACTTAAAGGACTAATTATTTCTCTACTTAAATTAAATTTTTCCATTTTAAATTATTATAATTGTATTCAATAGTAAAAGATTTTTATATTAAAAAATATATCTTGACAAACATCAGTATTTTTATTTATTTACTTTTTCCCTTCTTTTATCCCTTTATGATACCTACTGTACTAAAAAAAAATAAAAAAGCGATATCTGTAATATAGGGGATAAAGGATTATTTAGTTAAAAAGTTTAGAAATAAAAGTACGTGCTAAAAATAAACGAACGAATCTAGGTAATATGTATTTAGATAACATGTATATTGTTATTAAAATTATAGCAAAAGCAAAAGTTACTTCATTTACAAAATAAAAAGGAGTTAATTGAGGCATTATTTTAATATGATTTTTTTTTATTAATGTTATATTACTTCCCCTAATATCACGCTTACCTTCCATTCTCTGATATCACGCAGTGATAAAGGGGAAAGGAGGTGGTAAAGGGGACCAAAACGTAGACTATAAATATAAAAACTTAATTCTCGGCCTTCTTTATGGTGCCTCCTCTCCCCCACCTATCTCTTAGAGATAGGTGGGGAAAAAGGGAAGGATATAAAGTTTAAGTCATAAAGACTTATAAAAAAAAAAGAGCTTTTTTTTCAATTATCCATTTTCCATACGGGAATAGGAGGGATTAGAAACTAATAAAAATAGAACGAACGTCCACATAAACATTTACGTCTATTACAAAACGAAACGAAATAAAAATTTAAGTATTAAATTTTTATATCCCCTTCTTCCTATTCCCGGATCCCCTTTATCACTTTATCACTAAGTGATATCCGCGGATATCAGGGGAAGAGGGAAGTGATAAAGAGATATCGGGGGGGAGGGGGAAGGAGGGGTGTGCTGGGCAGCTTTATAAATCGAAGATTTATATCAGCCGTTAATTATATTGATTATTATATAAGTCTATAGATTAAATTTGAAGCTGAGTAATGTAATCCGTCTAATATTATAGATGGATATATTCCTAATATTACTGTAAAGGCAACTAATACAAATAATAAAAAGAATTCTCTTTTAGTTACGTCACTTATATTTTCATCAAAGAATTTAGTGAAAGATCCTCCGAAAGATATTCTATTAAACATATATATAGTATAGGCAGCAGAAAATACTATAGAAGAACTAGCAAATACTCCTAATAAAGGTAATCTTTCAAACACTCCATAAAGAGACATAAATTCTCCTACAAAATTTAATGTTAAAGGAGCTCCACAATTACCTAAACAAAGAATAAAGAATAATAAAGAGAATAAAGGCATCATTTGAGTTACACCTTTATAATAATGTATTAATCTAGTACCGGATCTATCGTATAATATACCTCCTGCACATATAAATAAACCACTAGAAACAAATCCGTGGGCTAAACCTAATATTATACCTCCTTCTATACCCTGGATTGTATTACTAAATACTCCTATTAAGTATACAGCTGCGTGAGATACAGAACTATAAGCTATTAATTCTTTAATATCTGTAGTTCTTAATGTACTAAAACTAGCGTATATAATTGTAATTACACCTATAACAAAAACAATAAATGTATAATCTAAAGAAGCTTTAGGTAATATAGGTAAGATTATTCTAAATATACCATATAAACTTAATTTTAAAACAATACCAGCTAATACTATACTTCCACCTAAAGGTGATTCAACGTGAGCCTTTAATAATCAATTGTTTAAAAATATAGTAGGAGTTTTAACAGCAAATGCTATGAAAATTCCGACAAATAAAAATACTTGTGTAGTGTAATCAAAATTAGTTTTAAATAAAGCATCAAAATCAGTAGTACCCATTATAGAAGATATTGTTAAAATAGATAACAATAGAAATAAAGATCCGAATAATGTATATAAGAAAAGATAAAAACTAGCTCTTACTTTATTACTAGATCCAAATAAACCTATTAATATAAATAAAGGAGGTAATATACTTTCAAAAAATACATAGAATAATAAAATATCTAATACTAAAAACACAGCTATTAGTAATGTTTCTAATAATAACATTATTATTAAATAAGATCTAATATTTTCTGTTATTGAGTTTCAATTAGATAATATAGCTATAGGCATTATTATAGTAGTTAATAATACAAAATATATAGAAATCCCATCTACTCCTAAGTATATATCAAATAAATTTATATCATAATGTTCTTGTACAAATTGAAATTGATTAGAACTAAAATCAAATAATATAAATATAATTAAAGATATTGCTAAATTAACAAGAGATGTTACGAAAGCGGTTATTTTATAAGATTTAATTTTTGAAGGCGCATTTTCCGTATTATCGTAAGAGATATCACTAGATATTAAAAATATTCCTAATATAGGAATTAATAACAAAGAAGATAATAACATTTATTATCTAAAAAAAAATAAAAACTTCCCATATAATTAAACTAAAATTACATCATAAGTAAACAATTACATGAATAGATTCTCTCACTTTCCCCTCCCCTGATTCCCTTTATTACCTCATATTTCCCCCACTTATCTCTTATCTCTTCCCCTGATATCACTACGTGATAAAGCGGAAGAGATACTGAGATATAAGGGGCCAGAAAATATGTAAGGTAAAGGGGAATAAACAAGGCTGAAGGGAAACAAAATAAGAAAATTAATAATACATAAATATCTAAACATAGCGAGATATTTTGGTATTTAGAATAAGCTTATATTAATAGGGAATATATCAAAACTATATAAAATACAAGGAACTAGTACAATAAATGCAAACACTACTGGTAATAATACAGTTCAACAGAAAGACATTAATTGATCAAAACGTATTCTAGGGAAAGATGCTCTAACTCAAATAAAAGTAAAAATCATTATAGAACTTTTTACTCCTAAACTTAAACCATATAAAAATCCTTCTAAGGCAGGAGTATTCATTATACCTTGAACAAAGTAATCTAAAACTAAAACTCAATCTATAACAAATAATTGTCACACTAAAAAGTCTAAATAACTTAATAAATAAACAAAATCTAATATTAAATAACCACCTAAAAATAATATACTTGTTAATATACACATTAACACTATACTACCGTATTCAGCTAAGAAAAAGAATACGAATACAACTGCAGCGTGTTCTGTCATAAATCCACTAACTAATTCGGATTCAGCCTCTGCTAAATCAAAAGGAGCTCTATTAGTTTCTGCTACAGATCCTATAAAGAATATTAAAAATATAGGTAATAAGGGAAATATAAATCAAACTGCTCTTTGTGATTCTACATTAACAGTTAAATTAAAACTACCTGTTAACATAATAACAAGTAAAATAGCAGAACTTAAAATTAATTCATAACTAATTAACTGAGCTGTACTTCTTAAAGAACCTAAGAAAGCATATTTACTATTAGCACTTCAACCTGCTAATAATATACCATAGGTAGCTAAAGAAGAAACTGCTAATAGATATAATATACCTAAATTAAAATCACTAATTGCTAAACCAGGTCCATAAGGTATAACACCATAACCTAGTAATGCAAAAACTAATGTAATAACAGGACCTAAAAAGAATAAAACGATGTTAGCTTGTGTAGGTGCTACATATTCTTTTAATAATAATTTTAAAGCATCAGCAAAAGCTTGTAATAATCCGTAGTATCCTACTGCATTAGGACCTAATCTTCTTTGCATACTTGCCATGGTTTTTCTTTCAGCTACAGTAACATAAGCTACACTAAGTAAGGCAGGAACAATAACTAAAAGAACTTCGACTATCGATATAACAGTTGGTATATATAACATTGTAAAAAAAAATTAAAATTTATTTATTTATTATCCCTAATCGTGTGAAATAATAAATATAAATGAAAAATAAATATATACTAATAAGGTTATCTCTCTTATCTCTTTATTCTGGATCCCCTTTATCACTTTATCTAACAGTTAGTAGTAATATCCGTGATATTAAGGGAAGAGGGATATCAGAAAAGGAGTTTAAAAGACAAATTAGAACTTTAAAATATATTTATTTGTTATAAAACAAAAATACATAAACCCTTGTTCCGGGGGGTATCCCTATCTATTCCCCTGATATCACTACGTGATATCAGGGGATGGAAGAGATTATGGGATAAGGAATTCTCGACTTTAGATTAAGGTCAGATATTCTCATTTTAGACTCGAACTAAAATAGGGATATTAGAAGTATCCAGCTCTACCTTTGAGCTAATGAGAATTATAAATATAAAATATTTATATTGTTTATATCAAGTGTCATAATACAAAGATTATTTTTTTTTTGACTGAATAAGAATATATTCAATCAATATCCATAAAGCCCCTTTTATATCCCTCTCCATAATATTCGTGAGATCAGGGGGGGGGAAGGATGAATAAATACTAACAGAAAATTTATTAAATTAAAAAAGAATAAAAATAAATTAAATATAAACTACTGTTTCGCCTTTATCGTTTATTTTTTTTGTGCCTAAGGCACAAAAAAGGCCAGACAACAAATTAAGCTAACTACGTTTAGCTTTACCTTTACCTTTACCTTCATTTTCAACAGGTTCGTTTGTTAATTCATTTAATCTATTATCACAGCTACGTATTTTTTCATTAATTGAAGCTATACGTTTTTCTTTTATATCTTCTGGAAGACCATCTTTTTCATATTTTTGTACCCCTTCTTCTAATTGAAGTTTTATAGCCTTTATTTCAGCCACATCTCCGTTTTTGTCCATATCTTCTTTAAAAGTATCTACTTCTACTACTAAAGAAGGAATATATTCACCACGTACGGGGGAAAAATCTCTAGGAAATTCAGCCCCAGTTTTAGATGATTCAGCTACTGTTTTAGAAGATTCTCCTCCAGTTTTAGAAGATTCAGCTTCTGTTTTAGAAGTTTCTCCTTGAGAAATTTTTTTAGATTTTGCTAGCGCTTCTTGAAGATCAGAATCTTGTGAAGTAGCAGAATCTGAATCATAAACATAATTAGCTGGATCATCTAGTATAGATTTATCATTTGAACCTAAAGGTTCTTTATCTTTAGTTAGAATAGAAGGTAAATCAGATTTGATACCTCTTTCCCCTTCGGGCGCGGATGAATTAATATTTTTTAGTTTTAAATCTTCAAAGTATTCAAACAAAAAGTATACAAATTCTTTGAAAAAAACGGAAACAGTTGTAATAAAAGCTATATGTCAAACATTCAAATTATTAAAGACACCACTTAAAATATCTTTTAAAAAATATAAGCCTAAAGATATTGTTAATGCCATTAACAGTTTTTTTGCTATTTTACTGGCAAAATTTTACTTTGTAATGGAAGACTTACAAAGGCGTGAGGTTTAGGTGGGCTACTTAAAGCTCATTCTAAACTAGGGTAACTTCTATTTAATAAAGCTTGTAAAGTATCTGTGTAGAATTGAGGTATCATTCATGGGAATCTACTTGCAGATTTTCCTTCTACTAATTGAGCGTAAACTATGTATAAGAATAATCAAGCAGCCACTACAGATACAATAGATCCAAAACTACTAATTAAATTTCAACCTGCAAAAGCGTCAGGGTAGTCGCTAATTCTTCTAGGCATACCTTGTAAACCTAAGAAATGTTGAGGGAAGAATGTAAGATTAACCCCTATAAATAAAAGTCAGAATTGAACTTTAGATAATAACATGTTGTAATTTAAACCTAATATTTTAGGAACTCAGAAATATCAGGCTGAGAACATAGCAAATACAGCACCCATACTTAAAACATAGTGGAAATGAGCAACTACGTAGTAAGTATCGTGGAAGGCTATATCTAAAGATGCGTTAGCTAAAACTACACCACTTACGAACCAAAAGTTTCTTAATCATTTAATCTTTCGTATCTAAATATATAACCTTTATAAATACCCTCCACTTTAGCATAATTTTTGATTGTACTATGGCTTATGCCTAAAGCTCTTTGGGCTTCCATTACTCCATCATACTTAGAAACAAAATTATTATCCGTATCATATACAAATACTGCTTTCCTAATATGACTGTTATTATTTATATTTAAAATTAATTCCTCAGATTTTTTAGAATTTCAGTCAGTTATTGAAGGTGTATCTTCTATATTGTAAGGTGTATTAGTAAAATATCACTCCCCTCTAAATAGAATTCCTTCTTGTATCACATTAACTATTGTAGGATGATTAGATTTAATCAATTTAGCCAAAGTTCCTACAGAAGGGAAGATAACTAATAAACTTTTAAAAGAATCGTATATATAAACAGGATAAGCAGACTTTGCTTCAATGATTCTTACTTTATTTTCCATAGAATGGCTTTTATTGTAAAATGGGTTATTTTCACCTGTCAAAGCTCTAGCTATTAAAGCTTTAGTTTCATCAGTATGAACTCTATTTTTAGCCAATTGGGATAATAATGCTTTAGTTTCCTTTGTATGCATATAACCTAATGAAGAATAACCTTGTTTTAACACATTATAATGCGGCAATACATATGTTATATAATAAGTTTCTCTAATGGTTAAAGTTTTTAAGTCTACATGCTCTAGTATTAATAGTTTAAAGTTAGACGGATTATATTTTAATAAAGCTTTAACAATAGGCATATTAATATTTTGTTTACTTTTTAAAAAAGCAGTATTAAGATAATTTCTCATTCTAGAAGCTAAATTAATAGAACTTCCTACATAAGAATGACCATTATTTTTATTAATTAAACAATAAACACCAGATTTGTCTTTTTGTTCTTTTAAAATATTAACTCTATTTTCTTTAAAGTTATCATATGCAATTAAAGGAACTAAATTATCGATATTATCCTGTTTATCCTCACCCAAAAGGTACGGAGTCGACAAATTAGAAGTAGAATAAGTATGAATATTGAATTTAAGATCAATATTCAATAAAGGATTATTATTAGAAGCAACCAAGCTATTAAATGATCATTTTTGGTTTCACGGACTATATCTTCCCTTAATAATATTAAGGGGACTACGTTTAGTCTCTGAGGTACCTACTAAGATAAATGGTTTTATCTGTTGGTTACCTGCTGATGGTTCAAAATTATACATTTTTACTGAGATCATATAAAACTCTAGTAGTATAATTGTCAGAAGTTCCCAGCATATGATAGTCTTTAGTTCTTTTTTTATAAAAAAAAGAGTTGGGAGAACTAAGTGATTTTTTATTAATCCTCCGATTGTAAACATAAATACAAAACCTAATGCAAATAACATTGAAGGTGTTAATTTTATAGATCCTCCGTAACAAGTAGCTAATCAAGAGAATATTTTAATTCCTGTAGGAACAGCAATTATTAATGTAGCTGCTGTAAAGTAAGCTCTTGTATCAACATCTAGACCAACTGTATACATGTGATGAGATCAAACTATAAACCCTAATATTCCAATAGACATCATAGCGTAAACCATTCCTATGTAACCAAATATAGATTTATTAGAGTTAGCAGAAATAGTTGTACTAATTATACCAAAGGCAGGTACAATTAATATATAAACCTCTGGGTGCCCAAAGAATCCATTTCTTCAAATTTAACTTACTTATTTTTTTCTCGTTAAATCCAGGTACCAGTGATATTATAATCCTGGGCTTGTGCGTATATTTATAATACGGAAGAAACCGACTGTACATTAAGCATCATTTCAGATACCTACCAGTGATCCAGTCTGTAGCGGTCACTTAAATAACCGACGGTCTTCGAATGAAAATCTTCATTGACCGTTAACACTAGTATTGCTAGTATTTATATTAACTTTTCCTTATATTAATTATTAATATGTACAACAACATATACTCAATTATATATGCATTGTATTTAAGAGTTGCAAGTAATATTAGCTAAATACTAACTAAATCTAAGGTATATTCATTATAGAATATTTACTCTTTTGGATCTTATCTCTTTTTACATTTGTCCTAAGAATTTCATAACTTATACGTTAAACCTTGACTTTTTTTCCCTATATTTTAATTAAATTTATTAATTAATCTAGCTTTTTCTTTTAATTCAACCCGTTTTATAGGGTCTAAATGGTTTTTATTTAATAAATCTGCATGTACTTCTTTTCATGCTATATATGAAGCAGATTTTTTCGTAACTAATTTATAGCTATCAAAATAAGTAAATATATTCTTACAATTTTCTAACCCACCTATTCTATATTCATATGCATTATCGGAAGTATGTTTTGATACTTTACCTCCATTAAATAATGAACAAAGATGTTCTAGTATTTTAATATTTTGCTCTCATTTCTGAGAAATATTAAAATTAAAACTGAATCCTTTATCTTTATTTATTGAACAAGTAAAACAACCTTCTCCGTCAGTAAAACCTGAAAGTCAATGGTTATTTAAACTAGGTAAAATAAAAGTATGCTTTACTTCAACTGTATTCAATTGAATTCTTCCTTTAGTCACTCATGTATTAAATCCTTTTACAAAACTTTCAAATTTTTCCTTTCTACGTGGCAATATAAGATTACCATTAAATAAATGAATAAGTAATTCTATTTCTTTTTTATTTTGAGTAACATATCTACTTGTAAATTTAGATTGAGAAATTACTTTACCAAACCCTAAAGTTTCTTTTATATATTCTAATACATAAATATCTAGGTTACTTTGCGTAATAACGAAACAAAGATCACCTCTGTTATTTACTATAAAAGACCCTTCACCTTCAGTAAATCCTATAAATCAAGTTAAGAAATTTTTTGAGGGTAAACTATTATCAGGTAAAAATTCATTGTATTTAGAAGAAAAGGGTTCTAAATCAAAGTTACTTATTGAAGAAGTACTATAATTTAATTTAAATAAAAAGCTAAATGTGTTGACGGTTTTAATTTTTCGTATTGTGTACAACAATGTATGTAGCAAAAAAATTAAAGCTAAATTAAAATAAATAATTAAAATATCTTTAAAGAATAAATGTTGGAATAAAATAGGATCACCTCCACCAGCTGTTTCAAAGAATGATGTATTAAAATTTCTATCTGTTAATACCATTGTTATACCTCCGGCTAACACAGGTAAAGATAATAATAATAACACTGCTGTAATAACTACAGCTCATCCAAATAAAGCTAATTTGTGTAATCTTATACCAGGAGTTCTCATATTAACTATAGTAGTTATGAAATTAATAGCCCCTAATAAACTACTAACCCCTGACAAGTGTAAAGCAAATATAGCTAAATCTACACTAGGTCCACTATGACTTTGTATTCCTGATAATGGAGGGTAAATAGTTCAACCTGTACCTACTCCACCTTCTATTACAGCAGAGAATACTAATAATAGTAAACTAGGTATTAGTAATCAGAAACTTATGTTATTTAATCTAGGGAATGCCATATCTGGCCCTCCTACTAGTAATGGTAATAAGAAATTCAAATTTATCATAATCGTTAAAATATGCTTGGACTATATCTTCACCCCAAATATAGGGGGCATAACGTGTAGTCTCTGAGGATCCTATAAATTAATGAATAGTTTATATACTATTTTAATTTTTTCGTTTCCTGCGGATTGTCCATACTGTTTATCTTCTTTTATCTTTAACTTAATGTACGTATTATAAAATTAATATTTTCATTAATATTACAAAGAAGCTTTAGGAATTTCCCGCATATAGTTATGTAATAATGAATAGCATTACTGCTACCACGGCAATTTCTTAATTATTATATGTTATTTAAATGAGAGAAATCAAATGATACTCTTTTACTATTAAATTGAGATTTTATTTTCTCTATTTCTATTATATCTTCTTTAGATAAAGGCTTACTATCTCGAGTTATATTTTTTTTTACTAAATTAGATCAATCTTTATACGCCAAATACTTAGATGAATATAATGGAAATTTGTCAAAATATTCCATTACTTTTTTATGACTTAAATTATTATGAGATATAACCATAAAAGCATAAAAAATTTTATCCTCTTTTTCTCTAGTTCTAGAATATAAATTTACATTTAAATATCTAGCTATTTTAGTTAAAATATCAAAGTAACTAGTACCCCCTAAATGTGTAGGTACGTCTCTATGATAATCTTGTCTTAACTCTATACGAAAGAAAGTTTGTACTCTTTTACTAGTTATTATACCTTTCTTTTTTCTATCTATTAAGCTAATACTAAAATTTCCATCGAAGGTTCAAGTAGCCCTAAGGGATAAAAGTACAAGCCTCTACATAGTAGAAAAGCTTACACTCAGAAGCTTAATATATATATATATAAACTGAAGAACAAATCATCAGACATCTGATTTAAAGTTTTGGACTCGCCCCCTCAGTATACAAGGGAAAATTCCTACGCTTAATTTATCTAATTAAATATATATATAATGAAAATTTTAATCACAATAAAACAAAAAAAAATATTGCGGTTTCGACCTTAGTCAAAAGTTTAAATCCTTAGACTATCCCTATTTTATAGTACATACTTGGTATAAGATGGGGTTTAACTATTCTTACTACTTTATGTACAGAATTTCTAGAAATATATATTCTATAATTCTCATTAGACTTATGAAGAGTACATTTCAGATCATAACGTATAATTAATACATTCATTAGCCGTACTACATCCTGAATAGAATAAGAATCAGTACAAAGAAAAATACCTTTACTTTTAAATCCCCCGTCTCCCATAATAAGATGTGCTAAAGCGATAGGAGTTAATATACTATAAATATTCTCGGGTACCACTTTCACTTTATTTACATAAAATAAAGAATATAATTCAGCAAAGCAAGGTAATGACCGAGTTACCATATCAACACATCAATGTACCCTGTCGAGTCTTTTACGTTCACGAATAATCGGGTAATTTTCACAATAATGAGATAAAATATTAAATACAAACCATACATATTTAAACCGATCTAAAGATTGAGATAAACCTAAACGTGGACTAATATGAGTAACACTAGCTATATTTAATCAACCGTCAGATAATAATAATCCTACTATAACAGAATATTGATATGCAGGTATAACTATCATATTTCTCTCTTGTTTAGTGTGTCTACCTCATCCTACACCAGATGGGAGATTTTTACCTCAAACAATTAAATCTGTACAAGATGAAATATTTAACTTTTTTTTGCTTTGTAGGATATAAGAAGTAGAAAAATTTCTTTTTTGACTTAAAGTTTTAATACCTAACATCTTTGGTCTATTTTGTAATAGAGTATTTAAATTCTCAACTTCTTTGAACTTTCCTCCTCGTTTACTATATTTATTATATAAATTCTCACATCAATTAGCATAATCTAATGAAGCTTTTCATAATTCAAATAAAGGATATTTATCACGATATTGAATAAGCCTACTGAAGCTTGGTATTGATGAAGCAAGTACTATAAATGTATATTTTTCATTATTTATACTTTTGGTAATGAAACTTGTATTTAAGTAGCTACTTATTTTTTTGAATAATGAGAAATAAACTAAGTCACATCATTCTTTTTTTTCAGTATAAGCAATAACTATATTAATTTTGAATTTATAACTAAAATAACTAGTGTTATTTTGATTAGACTTAGATATAATAAAAGAAGAGTGAGAATCCGTAAAACCTGCTAATCAAGCATTACTGTTTATAGGAGAATTATCTAAATTTAAACATTCTAATTGAAGATTGTCATAAGTATTAAATCAGTTTATAGCTCTATGTAAAGCTTCTATTTTAGGTGTTCTCATAAAACCGTTAATAATATTAATGATTTTTACAACATCTTCAGTTTTTTGAAGATGTCATATTACGTGACCGGCATTTAGTTTAGCATAGACAGTTCCTGCATTAGTTATAGATGCTAATTTATCAGCTAAAGGTTTATCATCTACGGCAAATACTATTAGTATTTTTGGACGATATCTTTTAGCCTTAGAATTAATATCATGTACTGCAATAGAACCATCAGCCTCTATAAGCCCAGCTAAATATGCACCTAATTTAGATCTTAAATTGTCTGAATTATCTTGAAATTGACTAATAGTATGGAAATATTTAATTCTATATTTTAAAAATAACATATAATAGATTTTACCAAATCCACCAATTAAAGCTGGCATAACCATAAAGAATATCATTAATATAGCATGAGCTGTAATGATACTATTATATAATTGATTATCTGCAATATATTGAACACCTGGACCACTTAATTCCATTCTAATAAGTACAGAAAATGCTGTACCTAATAACCCTGAAAATAGCGCAAACATTAAATATAATGTTCCTATATCTTTAGCATTTGTTGATAAGAATCATCTTTCATATCACATACTTATAGATGATCTTAAAGTTATATGATTTTGCATGTGCCTATCTTCCTGATCCTGAATGACATACACAAACATAAACATTCTTTATATATACATGTGTATAATTAAATACTCAATAAATTATATTATATATATATAATTTATTTAAGTAATATCACTAAAATTACTTAGAATATTATTAAAAAGAAGCTAGATAATTATATAAATATTAAAAAGATTATGGAGGAATCGAACCTCAAACTTAAGATCTGCAATCAAAGTGTAGACCATCTACATCATAATCTTTTTTATTATAAAATTTATAATAAAATTAGGATTTAAGGAAAATACAAGCAATTAATCTCTCTCTTCCCCTCTTACCCCCGATATCTAACAATTAGTAGTGATAAAGGGAGCAAATGTAAAAATAATTTTACAATATAAATAAAACAGTAGTACAGAAAATAACTTGTAAAATATAACTTATCGTACCTGGATATTCTTAGGAATAAAGGGCAATAAAAACTTTTATTTTACTATTGTACCCTAGAGGGGGTAAGAAAGGTTAAAAGTAAAAAAAATTATTTACTTGGTGAAGATAAATCGATTAAAGTATTTTCTATTAAACTTATAGCAGGAACTATAAATGCAAAGTGTCCAAAATATAATGCTGTACTAATTTGTCCAAATTCTATAAATGGTGTTTCAACGTGTTTAGCTCCTATTTGCATTAACACTAAGAAATTAGCCACAAATACAAAGAAAGCTATTTTACTTAACGGTCTAAATTGTAAACCTTTTGATCTTCCTAAATCTGTTAAAGGTAATAACATAATAATTAATATAGCACTAAACATTGCTATAACCCCTAATAATTTGTTAGGTATAGATCTTAAAATAGCGTAGAATGGTAAAAGATATCATTCTGGTACAATAGCAGGAGGAGTTTGCATAGGATTTGCCATTATATAGTTTTCACTATCACCTAATACATTAGGCATAAAGAATACAAATAAACTTAATACAAAGATAAACATAAATATAGTTATTAAATCTTTAAATAAAAAGTAAGGAGCAAAAGGTAATCTATCGTAATTACCTGAAACACCTAATGGATTACTTGATCCTGCAGCATCATGTAATGCTATTAAGTGCATTAAAGCTAATGCAGCTAATACAAAAGGTAATACAAAGTGTAATGCAAAGAATCTATTTAAAGTTGCGTTATTAACACTGAAACCTCCTCAAATGACATGTTTATTTCGTATAATATTTAACTTATACTTTACACCCTCACGGATGTAGTTAGACTATTTCTTAAATCTTCAGACCCCGCATCCCCTTTATCACTACGTGATATCAGGGTAATAGGAATAATGAAGATTTTGGGGTTATCGTGTTGAGCTTATTGTAGGTATAACTCACTCATTAGTCGTTGAACGCTTTTAATTCATTTATGTATACCGAATTAAATTCCGCTACAGATAATCTTCTAATAAACCGGAGGTTGTTTATGAGATGTCCCTGTAATTTTCCCCATTTGCCTCTAAAATAATCTTATTATAATATGATTATTTTAAGGAGCCCGTAATTATTATTAATATATATTTAGGAGTATTTATCTATTCACTACTTACAGTTCAGGGAAGTTTAAATTTTTATAACGTGAACTTTCACGTAAATTATTTAATCATTTAGCGTATTGTATATATTTTAGTCCAATTAAAGAATGTAATCCTGAAAATGAAAAAAAATTTATAACTTTTTGTACATCAGATTTAGAACTAACACCAAATTGATTATAGTTATTTGTTGTATCTATTTTTCTATTAGTATCAAATACTAATTTAAAAGCTTCAAATAAATTAGTGTGTACTCTTTGCTTTAATTGAAAACAACCATCATTATTCATTTTAATAAAGAAAGAACCTTCTGAACATGTAAATCCTACAATTCAATTTTTAAAAAAATGTAATAATGTATAATCAAATGGATTTTTAGGTATTTCAAAAATAGCAGGTATATTGTTTATATCCCCTATTAGATCATAATCTTTAATATCATTCATCAATATATACATGGCTAAATTAAATTGATTTACTCTGGTGTCTGTTAAGAAATATATTTTATTATGCACAAGTAATGGAAATAAGACTTCTTGTAGATCAGTTTTATTTATTACTAGTTTACAAGTAGGACTTCTTAAATCCTTATAAATATTTATTTTACCTATTTTTAAAACAGAATAAATATATTCTAAGGTAGAAATATCTTCTAAGTGTAAAGATATTACCATTTTCATAGTGATAAATCCCTTTGTAGTTTTACTTATTTGAATATATCCATCACCATCAATCAATCCAACTAAAAAAGCTAAAAATGTCGAAGGTATTGAATTATATTCTTGTTTATCTAATCTTAAAGTTTTATTCCCTTTTTTTAAAGCATTTTTATGTACAACACCTATAGTAGGTAAAAGGGCTTCATTATCTGAAGCCTTAATAAGTAATAAACTTAAACTATAGTAAACAGCAATTAAAAATGAAAATACCATAAAAATACCTAAATATATATTAATTGTTATTATTTTTGACTCAACAATATCTTGTCCAATTCATGGTATAGCACTTATAAGGTTAGTAATAACTGTTGCACCTCATAAAGACATTTGACCATATGGTAAAACGTACAAACTTACCTATCAATAAATAATAAGCTAGAATACCTTTGAATTCGAATATTCCATTAGTTAAAGGGATGGTATTTAACTAAAAGTTCCGACTGTGCATTAAGCAGCATTTCAGCCACCCACCAGTGACCCAGTCTGTCGCGATCATTTATATAACCGACGATCTTAAAGTTAATTGACTTCTTTGATCGTTTTCACTAGCATTGCCAAATAATATTTAATATTATTCTATAACCCCGTCGGGCTATATCACTTTAATCTAATTTTCTTTATAAAAATTGCAAAAAGATTGTTACTCGTGAGACTATAATTTAATATAAAAGTTTTTTAGTTTAAAATTATTTATTGCCGAAGGGCACCAAATCTTTAATTATTCATTGTTTTTTAACTAATTTTGATTCTGTATTTAAAGCTCTTCGAAGTGTTTTTTCACCACAATTAATGGCTTTAGCTGCCTCTAATGTTGTAGAATATTCTCCATAAACAGTATCATTTAAGTTATATAGAATAACAGGTCTTGTATGTGCTACACATTTTAATTTAGTTTCATCTGACTTAGGGGGTCTATTTAAAGCATTATATCTCATTTTTTCTATGGTTTCGGCTGATAGTTTTTTACCCCTATTTAAATTACCTATAATATTTCGTCTTTCATCACTATAAATTTCTTTCATTTTAATACGATCAACTTCTGTATGTTTATATCCAAAGCTAGACCCTGCTTCAGTCAAAATGTTATAATTAGGTAATAAACACTTCAAATATTTATCTTCTAAATCTAATAATTCTTTATTATTTTCTTTAGTTACAATATTAGGATATAATTCTAAAATTAGAAAAGAAAAATTATCTAACCCATATTTTTTTACTGCAGCTTTAACTATTTTACTGCCTCTAAAATAAATAAGATGATTGCTAAATCTAGCATAAAATCTATTAGTAGCTGCAGAACCAATATAATAATCTCCTGTGGTTTTATTAAATATCATGTATATACCACTTAAACCTGAAGTAGAATTTAAAACATTTTTTCTGGTAGTTTCTAATTTAAGATTTTCAAATACATAAACAGGATTTAAATCTAATTCTTTTATTACATTATTTAAGTTATCCGATAAATTATCCACGGGTAAATCAGATTTTGTACTATAATATCTAGGTGTATTGATAGAAGGAATTGTGTTTGGATTTTTTAAACTTTTCGTACCCTGCGGGCAACAAACTTTTATATTAAATCATTTTGGGCTATGTTGGTAACCCAGGAAAGCTGTAGCCATCATAAGTATAAGTATAACTGTACCTAAAGCTCATACTAATGTTCTTGGAGATCTGTAAGATCCGTAATACATACCTCTTCCTATGTGTAAGTATACTAAAAAGAAGAAAGCTGAAGCTGTATTAGCATGTAAGTAACGAATTAATCATCCATTATTAACATCTCTCATAATATGTTCTATAGAATTAAATGCTTCTAATACATTAGGACTATAGTGCATAGCTAATGTAACACCTGTTATAATTTGTATAATTAAACATAAAGCTAATAAAGACCCAAAATTTCATAAATAGCTAATATTACTAGGCTCTGATGCATCAATAAGATATGAATTCACTAATTTTAATAAAGGATGACTTTTTAATATTCTCATTTTTTTCTATTTATATTAACAATGTTTAAAAATTAGAGCTAATTATCCCTACAAATCTACACCCTTCAAAATATATGAAGTCCTTATCTTCCCCTCTTATTTCAAGAGGGGAAGATAAGGATAAAGGTACTAATTTATTATACTCTATTATGTATTATATACACTATTTTTCTAATATCCCTATCTCTTAATTTAAGTGCCTTAAATTCCCCTGATATATCGTAGTGATAAAGGGGACCCGTAGAGAACGTGGATTACCTCTTTTTACCTTGGTATTACGCAATGATTAAGGAAACCAGATAAGTGATATCAGGCAATAAAACGTAAATTAACTAGTATTTAATATAACATATGTGTTATGTTATATTTGTTAATATAACATATATTAACAAATATAACCCTATATTCCCCTTTTATCCTATAATTATATAAGGAGACCGGAAATACTATAAGGCTAGTACCTATTAAGATTACCTATTAAGAGCGGTAATATATCGCTATAAACTATATAGAATTCAACTTTATTCCCCTCCGGGACCAAATGAGGTGTAATTAAATCCCGTTAAATTTAAATAATTAAATGTTTAATATAACAATCCTAAGTCGTCTGACTCTAATAAAACTAAGTGCGATGTGGTAAAGGGTTTATAGTACTAAATTATCAAATCATAGCTCTTTATCCCTTTATCTATTTTCTTCGGAATAAGGGAATAGATAAAGTGATGTCAGTGATATCAGAGATATCAGGACACGCGAAATTAAAATAAATCGGGGTATAAAAATGAAAAAAAAGGTTTAATTCACATAAAAATAATATAATTATTTTTTTTGCCAAAGGCATAAAAAAAAAAGAAAATATTAAGGTATATGATACGATACGATATGATAGGATACCTATCATAGGCTCCATGACTTCCCTATTCCCCACTTACCCCCTGGCATCTTACAGTTAGTAGTGATAAAGGGGTACAAGGGGAAAAGGATATCTCTTTATCACTTTATCACTAATGTTATCAGTGATATCAGAGATAAGAGAGGGGACTAAAAAGAGTAATACGTGTAAGATTTGAACTTAGCGTCTTGATAGTTTAACTACCAGGTTTTTCCAATTAAACTAACATATTTTTTAATTATCACATTAATATAATAATTTGAATTAAAATAAAGGCAACATATATTGGTTTAAACGCTTAAAGTTTTAGTTTTAAATTTATTAATAAATAGACTAGATAAGGCTAATACCACTAAAAATAAAATATCGAAACTTAAAAAATTAAATAAATAAACAATAGATAAGTATCCAATTAATCCAACTAATATATATAATGCATAACTTGTAACTACACCTGTACTTAAAGATCCTATACTTTTACTTAGTTTTACTAACCCAACCTCAAGACCAAAAGGTCCTAATAATTCTATACTTCCTTTATCTAATACTTTAGTAGTTTGTCCTCCTAAATCTAAAACTAAATTAGTAATATATTTATTATAGAACATTTCTACTAAGAATCTTTGATTAAAGAAACCAAAAATATTATAACCTAATTTAGAGAATTTAAAGCTTATTAAAGATTCAGGTAAAAATTCTGACAGGATAATAGCTAATACACTGAATGAAATAGTACAAACTAAAGGTAATAATTTGAATAAAACAGGTACTGCAAATTCAGTATCAATCATTATTTCATGAACAGGGTGTATAAATATACTATTATCTATAAAGAAACTTGACCCTAAACCTATAAATATATCTTTAGTTAAGTAACCAAAGAATATAGAAAAAATGGCTAATATAACTAAAGGTAAACTTAAAAAAATATCACCTTCATGAGCATGTTTATAATATGTCATAGATCCATTAGGATTAGTTAAGAAAGTTAAGTATAAAACTTTCACTGAATATAAAGTAGTAAATATTGCACCTATTACTGCTATAACATACACAGCTATACTACTAAAATGGAATTGACCGTAAGCAGATTCTAATATAAAATCTTTACTATAGAATCCAGTCATGAAAGGGAAAGCAACTAAACTAAGACTAGCTATTAATATAACAGAATATGTTAAAGGTAAGAATGATATTAATCCCCCATATTTTCTAAAATCTTGATTATCAGCTACTGCGTGAATAACCGCACCTGCTCCTAAGAATAATAATCCTTTATAAAATGCATGATTTACTAAATGAAATAATGCTAAATTATATGAAGATAAACCAATTGCTATAACCATCATTCCCAATTGACTCATTGTAGAATAAGCTATAACTTTTTTTATATCTTGTTGGAATAATCCTATAAGAGAACTAAATACAGTAGTAATTGCACCTAATCATAAACATATTAATAATATAGTAGAACTATATTCTATTAAAGGAGATGAACGAATTAATAGGTATACACCTGCAGTAACCATAGTAGCTGCGTGTATTAAAGCAGAAACTGGAGTAGGACCCTCCATGGCCATAGGTAATCAAACGTGAAGTCCCACTTGAGAACTTTTAGCCATAGCCCCTATTAATAAACATATTCCTATAATAGTAACTACATTTTCATTTATGTAAGGAGCTAATGAAAATACTGTGGCGTAATCTAAATTACCTAGAGATCATAAAATAGCAAACATTCCTACAGTTAAAAAACAATCACCCACTCTATTAGTTAAAAATGCAGATATAGAACTTTGATTTGCGGCTATTCTAGTAAATCAGAAACTTACTAATAAATAAGAACAAACTCCTACACCTTCTCAACCTACAAACATTAATAGGTAATTATTAGCTGTAACTAATATAATCATCATAAATGTGAATAAGCTTAAATAACTAAAGAATCTTTGTATGTGAGGATCATTACTCATGTAACTTATAGAGTAAATATGAACTAAAGAACTAATGATTAAAACAGGTATTAACATACTTACTGTTAAACTATCGAATTCAAAACCTCATACAATGTTAAATCATTCACTATCTATTCATCTAAATAATTCAATTGAAACTGGTATATTATTAAAACCTACTTCAAAAAAAGCTATGATTGCTAATATTGTAGTTGTAATTACACTAAAACATGTAATAAACTGTGCACCGCTAACTCCAACTTTTCTACCAAAAAAGCCAGCAACTATAGATCCTAATAAAGGTAAAATTATTATACTTAAATACATTATTTATATTCTATCGCTATACTTCCTCTTAATCTATAGAAAGCAACTAGAATACCCAAACCTATAGCAGATTCTGCACCTGCCACTGCTATTATATAAATAGCATAAGTTTGTCCTATTATATCGTCAATGTTAAGTGAACTTACCAATATTAAAAATGTTATAGATAATAGCATTATTTCTATAGAAATAAGCATTAATATAATATTTTTTCTATTTAACACGAATCCTAAGATTCCTATTAAAAAAAGTATCAAAGTAATATTCATTATATATTTGTTCAAAAATTAAATTATTGTAAAAATATCTGTTATTAATTATAACAAATAATGATGTATAAGATTCGAACCTATATCTTAATAATAAATCTAATATACTAAGGCCTTACCTTTAGACGAACATCTTACATTTCTACGGCTTTAACTATTCAAGGTTACTTGAACAGGCTTATCTCCCATCCCCGTGTACCCCTTTATCTAACAGTTAGTAGTGATATCAGGGAAGGGGTAAGAGGGAAGGGGCTCCCTAATAAAGGAAGGATTCCTTAACTAAAATACCCTTACAAGATACTCGTTAACGAGTAGATTTTAGAATAAAAATTTTAAGGTAAAATTTATTATGGTGCCTCCTGTCGCCTTTATCTATTCCCATTTTCCCATATCCCCTTATCCCGAAGGGATAAGGGGATAAGGGAATAGGAAAAAAGCCAACATTTTATTCCTCTTTATCTCATATTCCTAATCTTCTCATCCCTTTTATCACTGATCCTTTATCACAAAATGATCTCAAAGTTCAGTGGAAAGGCTGAAAATAAACTGGAGTAAAGCAATCTATCCTCAAGTGTATATAAGACTCGAACTTATATCAAAGTAGCCGTAATACTTGGTTCTACCATTAAACTAACACACTTTATATATATACATACATATATATATATAACTATATATAATACCTATATACTAAAATATATATATATTACATAGATAGATTAAATTTAGATTATTTTTATTGTTCTTCTAATCATGTTAAGAATTTTTCTAAACTTACTGATTCAATTACAATTGGCATTGAACTGTGTAAAATACCACATATTTCAGAACATTGTCCATAAAATACCCCTTCTCTATTTACAAAAACAGATACTTGGTTTAATCTACCAGGGTATGCATCACATTTTATACCTAAAGCATTAACAGAAAAAGAATGTATAACATCACCAGCAGTAATGATAAATCTAACGTGTGTTAATTCAGGAAGGATAACTCTATTATCAACTTCTAACATTCTTAAAGCTCCGTCTTCTAAATCAGATTCTGGCACTAAGTATGAATCAAATTCTATAAACTCTTCATCTGAATTTAAGAAATCAGGGTATTGGTAGCTTCAATATCATTGGTGACCTTCTGCTAAAACAGACATTGAAGAATCATTTACTTCATCCATTAAGTATAATAATTTAAATGAAGGGAATGCAATTAATATTAATATTACTGCAGGAGTAATAGTTCATATTAATTCTATCAGTGTACCGTGATTTAAGTATTTATGAGATATAGGTGATTTAGTTTCAACGTAATTTCTGATAATAGATAATAATACTCATGATACTGCGAATAATATTATCACAAGGTAATACATAATATTATCATGTAATTCTACTAATCCTTCCATCTGAGGAGTAGCACTATCTTGGAAATATATACCTCAAGGAGTAGGTACATCAAAATTTAGATTCAAAATATTTTTAATAAATAACATAATTTATTTTTTTTTTATAATATCTCTATAAAACTATTCTTTTTCGTGCCCTATTTCCCCGTGTACCCTTCTTATCTCTAGATAAGGGGGTAATAGGGGAATAGACAATAAAATAATTTATTTCATAATTAATTTATTATAGAGTTAAAGATTAATGTGTGTGTGTGCCTTTACCACGCCGAAGGCGTGGTAAAGGCAAAATAGAATACAATTTTAGTTTTTAAGCTAAAATTATTTTATATCTGCTTCCTTATTTTTTTTTACGGCTTTATTATTTTTATCTCCACTGGTATCAGAAAGACTAAAATATCTTCTCCGTCATTCTCTTGTTCCCTTTTTACCACGAAGTGGTAAAAAGAGACACCAAAGGCAATTAAAAATGATTATATTTAATATTCTTATACGAGGATCTAAATATTAAAAATATATATGTATTTTACTTATTTAGGTTTAAATATATAATAGTTTACAATTAAATAATTCAAACTAATATATTACAAGTATACTTATAATATATTATATAAACACTTAGTTTTAGCTACTTATATACTATTATTTTTTATTTTTTTTTGCCTCCTTCAATACTTCAGATACTTTAGTTTTTAAATATTGTTCTTCTTTATTGAATTTTTGTTTACCTTCAATATAATCCTTATTGATCAATTCCTTGAAGATAGGTGATTTAGAATAAATACTTGTATTAAAGCTTGATTGGAATATTTTTTCTGCTTTATTCACAATAGAAGTATTTTTATTACGAAAAGCATTAGTTTGTTCAAAAAGTTCATTAAAAAAACCTAATATATCTCCTTTTTCAGCTAATTTATCATTTAACTCATCTAATTTAGAATTATATTTATTTATATTGTCTAAAAGAAGATTATGTATTTTTTGAATTTCTTTTGAATCAACCCCACTCAAGAAGTTCATCGCTCTATCCATATTACCCATTCAAATCATTCTTGATTGAAGACCTCTTGTAGTTAATTGTGACCCAAGTTTAAAAATACTCCCAAAAGCACGATAAATATCTGGTGTAATCAAACCTATTGGTGTACTATTTCATGCTTTCATTTTATCTAACTTTTCTTGGCAATCTATATTATATATGTAAGTGGCATCTCGTGCAGATTGAATTATTCTTCTTAAACTTTCCGCATTCATTTCAGCTACAGACATTTCAGGAGACCCTGAAATAGGGTGAAAATCAGAAGCTTTATGTCATTCCAAACCTTTAATATTATCTGCTTTTAAAATATTACTTCCTTTAATTTTTACCAGATCCCCTCTTACCTCTCCGGGGTATACGGGGAATGGGTAGTTACCTATACCTGCTGGTTGTTTAAACAAATCAGTAGAAAAGATTTCAACTAAACTTCTCCCTAAACAACCCCCTAGACCACCTATAAATATAGTTTCTATTATGTATTTATGGTTTTCTAGGTCATCTAAAGTTAATAGATGTTGATCCCCTCAAAAAGAATCCATTAAGAATTTTCCTATAAAAGGAAAGTTACTTACCAGCTGCTGAGTAAAAAAAGAGAAAGTTCAAATATCATGTAATCAACAATGATACATAGATTTAAACAATATAATAAAAGGTAAAATTATAAACAAATATTTTAAAAAATTAATTCACAATTTATAAATAAATTGTTTTAAATATTTAAAATAACCGTTCGTGTTTAATAATGAACTTTGTAATGGAAGACTTGCGAATGCGTGAGGTTTAGGAGGACTACTTAAAGCTCACCCCCAAAACCCAAGTCTAATAGATTTGAATACGCCAAAATATACAGATCTTATATTTAGTGTATAATATAAACCTAAAAGTATACCTATGCATAAACTAATAAGGATAAAAAAGTAATTGCAGTAGCTTAAGGGGAAGTAACACACTAACACTCCTATTATGCAACATAAAGTAGCAAAAAAGCCATCATTAATGCAAATAATCCAGTTGCTTCAGAAAAAGCAAAACCTAAAATAGCATAAGAAAATAGTTGACCTCTTAAAGAAGGATTTCTGGCTACACCTAAAATTAATGCACCAAACACTACACCTATCCCTACTCCAGCTCCGATTAAACCTGTTGTTGCTAAACCTGTACCAATAATTCTTGCTGCTTGTATCATTTTTTTTTAATGTAAAAATATATCACTTTATTTTAATATATAACTATCACTAGAACATTTACTTATTTTGTTGCCCAGATATCTCTTTATCACTTTATCTCTACGTGATATCTGTAATATCTGATATCACACCCTTCTTCCCCTGATATCATTACATAATAAAGGGGAACAGGGAATAGATAAAGGCACGACATAAAGTAAATTTAGGTTAAAAACCTTGAATTTGATATTTAATATCTCCTCTATAACTAAGTTATATAAGAGAATAGTTAAGCTATATGAATAACTTAATAATAAGATATATATTTTAATTATCCTATTATAAGTGACCCCTCCTTTATCACTACGTGATATCAAGGCAAGAGTGTTATAAGGGAAGAAGAAAATAGTTAAAACAATAAGGAATTTAAATATATATCTTAGTGCCCAGATCCCTCCAGGGATCTGGGCAATAAACATATATTAAAAATTTTAAGTTGTTTTACTTATAAGTTCTGTAACATAATTTAACTTTAGATAGGTTTTTATTTTACCTATTCTATAATTAAGCCTGTTTTTACAAATCCTATAGTAATAATATCTATAAATAATACAACGATTAATAAATAGATATTATTCATCGTATAAAGCCAAGAATTTATTGCCCAGATATCACATCCCTCTTCCCCCGATATCACTACGTGATATCGGGGAACTAGGGGATATGGAATATGAGGGGACATCAAGGTAATAAACACCTATTTTTAAGATGTTTTACTTATAAGTTCTGTAACATTAGATGATTTTACGTTTAATAAAGTTATCACTTGTCTACTATCAATTTTTAACGCACTTTTACCTAATTCGAATACAAATCCTATAGTAATAATACCTATAAATAATAATGCTACTATTAATCCATAAATATTATTCACATATGCACTTAGTGCAAAAGGGAAAGTTAAAAGAATTTCTAAATCTAATAACAAATAAACTAATGCAAAAATAAAGAATTTTACACCAAACTGTGTTCTATTTTGCCCTAAAAAACTATGAAAACCACATTCAAAAATACTATATTTTTCTTGATAAGGATTGTGCGGAGCTAAAATTAAATTTACTAATAAAAACACTAAGGCTAATATAGATACAAATAAAAAGAAAAAAGTCATACTACTCATTTAATTATTAAATAAAATTTGTACCAATATGGTACCCATACTTAATCATTCTTTATTCATAAATATAAATAATAAAATTAATAATGTAATACTAGATATTGTAATAGAAATAGGACTAGTCATCATAATATTATTATATTTGAATTCTAAATTTCTTACTAAAAGATTATCTCTGTTATATATATAACTTATTAATTTACGATCTTTTAATATAGAATTTAGTTTATATTCAGGTTTATAAAAGAAAATTTCTTTTACAACGTTAAGGTAATATACTCCACCTATTACACTAGTTAATATAGCAACTAAAGATAAGAAAACATAACCACTGTCTAAAGCAGCACTTAATACCATCTGTTTAGCAAAGAATCCTACAAGAGGTGGTACTCCTACAAATGAAAATATTGTAATCGCAAAACTTAAAGCTAAAAAAGGATTAATATAAAAATATCCTCTTAGTTGACTTATTAATTGAATAGGTGAATTATTTTTATCTAAAAGTTCTTTATGTTCTTTATTTTCCGTAACATAAAAATAGAAAGAGAATCCCATAGTAACTAATATAATAAATACATTTAGATTACTTATAGAGTATTGCATTAAATAAAATATAAATGCTTGGATAGATTCTATAGAAGTTATACTTAAAGCTAATAATATAAAACCTACGTGACTTATTGTACTATAAGCAAATAATCTTTTAATTCTAAATTGTGTTAGACCTACCACTGTTCCTATTATTAAAGAAAGGAAAGAACTCATTAATAAACCAAATGTTCAGTTAAGAGATGAGCTTGTTTCTGAAAAATAATTACTTGTAAAATACACTATTTCTAATAATAGTATAAATATAGATATTTTAGCTATAATAGCTACAAATGTTGTAACAATTGTTGGTATAGCATCGTAAACGTCCACGGTTGTCAAATTTATCGTACAAATTAAAGAAAAGAGCGATTTTTAAACTATTTTAATGCCTTTATCCCTTTATCCTAAAGGATATGTGGGATATCAGGCAAAATATTATCTAAGTAATATAGTCAGGTATTAATTATTTTGTAGGCTTAATGGGTAAATATCTACCTTTATTCATTCCTAACTTTATTTCACGAATTTTTTCCAAACCTTCCTTAGTTAAATGAAGATTTGTTTTAACCATTTCCACTACTTTAGCTCAATCTTCAAAATCTTGTGATTTAACCCCAAGAATAGAATATTTAGAGAAAAAAGGTAAAATAATCTGAGAATTATTTTTGAAGGATTGACATCTAAACTCTATATAATCTTTATAATTAAAAGTTTGACCGCATCCAAAAAAATCTACTAAGCTTTTTAATAATAATTCGTCTCTAATGTGTTGAGTTACTATAAAAAGTAATATTACACGACCACCTGCTTTATATAATTTAGATTCCCTTATGCTAACTTTGAAACAACCATCACCTGAAGTAAAACCAGCTACTCATTGAGGATGTAATTTAGTTTTACATATAGGTAATGATGGTCTTAATACAGCTACACTATTAGGAAAGGCTTCTTTAAGTAAAGGAGTTAATCCTCTATTAATAGAAGCTCTAATATTAATTATTTTTTGTAACCCTTCAATTGTTAAATGTTCCCCGTTTTGCATCATCATAACTACTTGTTTAAATAGTAAATAATCAGCATATTTATTTGTTTTTAAGGGATATTTATCAAAATGAGGTATTACTTTTGTAATAATTTGATCTAAAGATCCTATTGTAAAATCACGACAATTATTTCTTTCTTTACCTATTCTACCTACTTCTCCAAAGTAAGTTTGAATAAGTTTTAATAGTTCTATGTCTCTAACATGAAGATTAATAGAAAAATTAGCTTCTAATTGTCAACCTAATTTATTTTTAGGGGATTTACGTACTAAAACAAGAAAACATCCCTCTGCGTCTGTAAACCCTGATATAAACCAAGGTTCATTAAACTGAGGTAGTTTATTAATATCATTGTTTAAGTCGGATTGAATAGAATAAAATCGTCTGGGAATAATTTGATAAGAAGGGTTTTTAACTAGATAGTTTTTTTCAAAACCCGTTAGAATACATCTTAAATATGATAAATTAATACCATACCTACTACCATTTACTCGTTGCTCTTTTACAGCAGTATTATTAAATATTGCTGATTTAGATCCGCGATTACCCACGTTCTTTTCAGAAGCCTTCAAGCTTGTTACCATACATGAGTAATTAGTTCATCCACTTATATCCTTTCGAATATAGCTTGGTACTTGAAGTTCTAGGGTGTTTCCGGAATTTGATAGTATACCCCCAATAATAGAGGATTTCCCAGGTCCTCTTTCAGGAGATCAAAAATGAAATGGTGCAGCACTTACTTTAAATAAAAATCCTATACTAAAAATTAGTAAAGAGAAATTTATATAATAAGGTTGATATCAAGAAGAAGCACCTCCTATACTATCACTTATACTAGTAATTACGTATAAACCGTCCATATTTGTTGTACCAGAATTTGCATATAATAAACTTGTACCTAATAAGATAAAACAAGAACTTAAACCTCCTAATAAGAAATAGATTAAACCACCTGTAGTAGCTAATTCTGAGTTTCTATAGATAGTACTTAATAAATATAAACCATAACTTTGTAATTCTATTGATAAAAATATAGAAACTAAGTCGTTAGTTGACATTAAGAAAATGGCTCCACTTACTACAAATAATAAAATTAAAGGATATTCTATTATTTTTAAATGGTCCCCCATTTTATTTATAATTTTGGTTCTATAGTATACAAAATTATTCATTAAAATATGTTTTAAAGATGAATGTTCTTTAACTCAAACTTTTCTTGGAAAGAAACTTGTTAATTGTAAAATTAACATACTAATTAAAAAAACAAACATGTGAAATATTTGTGTAATATTAGTAATATGAAGTAAACCCCCGTGTAAACCTATTCCTTTGTTTACTAAAGATAAACTTACCAAATCTTGTAAAAAACAATAAGAAATAGCTATTATAGCTATTCTATTAAATAGAATGGACATATCTCGTCTTAATGTGACAGCATTAGAAAATAATAAACATAATATAGATAAAGTTATCATTATATAATTTGAATAAAAATAAAGCTTCTTAGTCCCGGATCCCGTGTACCCCGGATATCTCGAAGAGATAAGAGAGTTAAGAGGGATCTGAGGCTAGTCTTGTAAAGACTATTAAGAACCTTTTATTAAACCAGGAGAGAAAATCGAATTCTCATCTTAAATAATACATGAAATTAAGGTTTTAGCCTATTAAACTATCACTGATTTAAATGTACATGTATGCATATATTATGTACTTTCAATTATATATTAGGTTTATTTTATTACATTTATATAAGGTTTTTTACCTTTGGCTCCAAAGAATTTATACCTTTTAATTTAATTTTTTTTCAATTAAGTTACAATATCTTCACCTGATATCCCTGATATCACGGGTATCACTGATATTACTGATACCACTTTATCACTGATATCACTTCCCCTTATATCACTAGTGATATAAGGGGAATAGATAAAGTGATAAAGGGATAAAGGAATAAAGGGACCAAAAATATTTATAAAATAATGGGGACCCTAAGACTAATATACTAAAACTATTTAGACTTATTTCTGTTAACAAGGTTATTTATAACCCTTTCTTCCCTCGGATATCGAAGAGACATAAGAGAGGGATCGGGTGCCTCTTTATAACGCTATCTATTTCTTTTATACCACGGATTCCCTCGTAACACTACGCGATATGAGGGGAAGAGCGATAAAGGGGGAATAAGACCAGTGATATCATATCCCGGATCCCTGTGTACCCCTTTATCTAACAGTTAGTAATGATATTGGGGGGGGTAGTAGGGAAGAAGGAATAGAATAAGAAAATAAATATATATTTATTATAATAGACGTGTATATATAAATATATATTTATCTTGCTTACGGATCCCCGTGTACCCCTGATATCTAACAGTTAGTAGAGATAAAAGGGTACACAGGGAAGAGTGGTAAAGGAGACTAAAAATATATAGTTAGCTTGAGGGGAGAATTGAACTTCCATCTTTACTGTATGAAAATAAGGTTTTACCTTTAAACTACTCAAGCTTTATAATTTAATTTATATACTAATTTAATGGGAGGATACCCCGACTTGAACGGGGAACTTACTGTGCCACATACAGTCGCTCTACCGATTGAACTATATCCACCAATATGTATATATTTAATTAATACAGATTAAATAATCATTTAAATTAATAACCTTAGCCAATATATATATAGTTTATTTATCACCCCCTCGGCCTCGGCACAGAGACTGCGCTGCGTGTCCTGTTTATTTTTTGAATCTTTTTAACATTAACACAATTAAAGATTGTAGTATAAAAAAAAATAGAAGGGGATGGGGAAATAACTATACATATGATCACTTAAATTTTATGTTGGAGTGACTCGAACACTCAATAGTAAATACCAAAAATTTATGACTTACCCATTAGTCCACAACATATAAGGTAAATCCGACTTGAACAGATATGATTTTTACATCAAATCTTTATTGTTTAGCTCTTGTCGAATTAAGGGCAGCAGGACTTGAACCTACACAATCTCACGATCAGATAATCCTAAGTTATCTATGTCTACCAATTCCATCATACCCCTTTTTAATTTAAATAGAATACAATTAATGTTCTATTGTAGTAGTTTTTTATTCTTTGTTTGCCTTTATATAACTTTGACTATTATAAATTTTATCTAAATATGTAGAAGATTTATAAACAAGAAATCCTTTTCCTGCCCGCAGCCCAATACACACCCTTGTAGGTGTGTGCAGGGATAAGTAAAATTTATTATTTTTTTATCTATTTAGCTAAATAACTATGATGAATACATATAAATTAAGCAGCTTTTCTCTTCCTCCAGATCCCCCGGATATTTCGAAGAGATAAGAGAGGGAAGTGGGGATGATATTCTAAAATATCTAGTTTAAAGTTAGAATAGCCATTTTTTAATAAAGAATTATATATTTTACTGTTATTTTTATTTATTTCTTTTTCTGCTGATATAAATCGTAGATTTATAAAGCAGCCCAGTACGTCTTAAACGGACGAAGGGCTAAAAAATTTAAAGAAAAATCTTTTTCTAAATCTATTATACAAATCTGAAGATGAACCTACATAAGATTTACCATTAACTAGGTTAGTTCACATGTAGATACCCATTTTATTTCGATTATCTTTAAGAATATCTACTTTAATAATATCTGCATTAAAATAAGTAATAAGAGGTGTTATAATATAGGTTTAATACTACTATAATGTTTTTTTTAATTTAAATTTAAACCCTTATTAAAGTTAAAATATCCGGTAGTACAAGCTATATTAATATTAATTAATATTATTTTAATTCCTCATATCCCGTAGGGATAAAGGGTTGAAAATATAACTTTCCCGTTATTAATTATTAATACATTTACCATAAGACTAAGCAGGATTTGCACCTGTCAACAAACTTAACTTTTAATCTAAAAAAATAATTATCGTAAACTAGTATTTTTTTGTCTAGCAATTTCATCATTACCTTTGCCTAAGATAGGACTCGAACCTACAACCAAAGAAGCTTCAATTCTCTGCTCAACCAATTGAGCTTCTCAAGCTTATATTAAAAATTTAATTTTAATGCCCTTATCGCGGAGCGATGTCAGGCAAAATACTTTACTTTTTTTTTTATTATCTGACCTTACCTTACAACCTTATCCCATTATCACGGTGTGATATCACATCCCTCTTCCCCCTCTTATCTCTTCGAGATATCGGGGGGAAGAGGGAATAGAAATAAACATACAAAATTACTATGGAGATATTAGGAATCGAACCTAAGATAACGATATGCAAAATCGCAGTTTTACCAACTAAACTATATCCCCTTTCTTTTTTTT